GAGAAATAAATGAATTCCAAAGATTTTGGGCAAATCCAAAACGGGTTTTCCTGTACGTTCATCTCGAAAAATTTCGAGATCCCAATACACCCAATGCCAGATAGCTGCTAAGAAGCACAAGCCGGAAAATACAATATGTGCCCCGGCTACACCTTCGTAACTCCAAATACCCGGATTCGTTCCAGTCCCTCCTGTGATACTCCAACCGCCCCATGAATTGGTTATTCCTAAACGAGTCATGAAAGGAATAACGAACATGCCCTGCCTCCACATTGGATCAAGAACAGGGTCAGAGGGATCAAAAACTGCTAATTCATACAGAGCCATTGAACCCGCCCAACCAGAAACCAAAGCTGTATGCATTATATGAACAGCAAGCAACCGACCGGGATCATTCAACACAACAGTATGAACACGATACCAAGGCAAACCCATGGAAATACCCCTTTATCAAAGAAAAGTAGACACTACGTAACTTTATTGCATTGAAAAAGACTCTACTATAGACTATGCTATAGATCCCCTTTGTTCAGTGGATTCTCTTAGAATAAGGGGGGATGTTGGTTCTATTTTGTTGATAATATATAGAACAATTCTGTTCGTAGGAACAAGGCGAAGCAGATTTATTCTATACTCAATAAGTACCAATACGCAATGGGGGTTGAAACTACTCCTTATGAGGGAATATGCCCATACTACTTCATCATTAGAAAGACCTATTTGTAATAATTTTTCTTTATTCATTCTGTCTTCATTTTATTATATTATGTATGAAGTTTTCTAATCTATGGATAAACTAATACAAGGGCTAATATTATAAAGATAATAAACCCATTCTTACGTTTCCACATCAAAGTGAAATATAGTATTTAGTTCTTTTTTCTTTTCTTTAATGCCTATTGGTGTTCCAAAAGTACCTTTTCGGAGTCCTGGAGAGGAAGATGCATCTTGGATTGACGTATAGTGCGACTTGTCAGATATATTGGGTCATATGGGATTTCCCCGTTTTCTCCCCCGATCGAGATATCCTCTATTTCGCCCAAAAAACATATTAATTGAATCATCAAAAATTGGGAGCGTGAAGTCAAAATTAGGAGAGTGAAGTGCAATGCAACCCGATCCCCTTTTTTTTTTGAGGTAATTTATATTATTATCAATGAGACTAATTTATGGTTATCTTCGTTGGACTAATCAAATTAAGTATCCAGGCTCCGTTTAAAAAACAATCCAATTGGTAATTATATATGATTACCACTTATATCATAAATGATTCTATTCCTATTTATAAAGAAAACGGATCTCAAATCGTTACACAATCGAGTAATATGGATGAATTCCATCAAATATTTGGTTTGGCAGAAAGCATAAAATTAATAATTAATATTAATTATGTAAGAAGTCATAGCAATAAAGAAGTGGTAAGAGAAGCATTTGTCCTATATGTGCAAATCAAAATAGGGCGGATCTTTACCCGGAGTAGAACATAAACCTAAAAAGATTTAAGAGACCCATTCAGGAACAAGAAAATGACATCGTGATTTGGATCTCAATGAAAAAATACATCAATGATAAGTTAATTCGATAAGTTTGAAATTCTTTTTTTATATTCTAAGATAAGAATAAGGGGTCAAAAGAATCTTTATTGAAAAATCGAAGAAAAAGCCCTTTCGTTAAAAGTTAGAAAGAGCTTACTATGCTATGTATGATATGAAAAAACGAAAGGGGGCTGGAATCTACACATTGATTTTTTCGGAAATTTTTTTTGAACCGTATGCAGAAAAAAGTGCATGTACGGTTCCTAAGGGATACAACTTTACCCGAATCAACCGACTTTATCGAGAGAGATTACTTTTTTTAGGCCAAGCAGTTGATAGCGAGATCTCGAATCAACTTATTGGTCTTATGGTATATCTCAGTATTGAGGATGATACCAAAGATCTGTATTTGTTTATAAACTCTCCTGGCGGGTGGGTAATACCTGGAGTAGCTATTTATGATACTATGCAATTTGTGCGACCAGATGTACATACAATATGCATGGGATTAGCTGCTTCAATGGGATCTTTTATCCTGGTTGGAGGGGAAATTACCAAACGTCTAGCATTCCCTCACGCTTGGCGCCAATGAGGTTTTTTTGAGAGAAACAAAAGACTATGCCTTCGCCATATGAAATAAGAATATTAAGTAAAAATAGCATGGCATTTAGAATTCGATAAGAGAAAATTTTTCTTATTTTTTCAAAAAATTAGATTATATATCGAGAGAGTAGTATGAAATAAAGGGTATTTCTGATTTTATCTTATCCATCGGGAATCCTGTTCAGCGTCACAAACTTTTTTTCATACCATAGATCTCTTAACAATATTTATTGTATAAATAAAATCTTTTTTTATTTGATCGGATCAAAAAGAAACTTTGGGATTGCTGAATCACAGACAAATAAATACCAAAAAAGAAATAAGAAATATATAAAGCAACGGAACCATCATAGTATTTTTTAACTCCTCCAAAAAGAAGGGTGGTAATTTGATCATTTACCAATATGAGTCTCATAGATCCTATTTGTCTCTTTCTGCGATGGAGGGTAAAGAGGATCCATTTTATTGTAGAGCCGTATGCAATACATAAAAAATGCCCGTACGGTTATTCTATTTTTTTTTTCTTAAATATTTTTTTATCTTTATTTATTTTCTCTTCACTCCATGGTATAGATAGACGAAACTTTATTATGTTATATCATCAGGGTAATGATTCATCAACCCGCTAGTGCTTTTTATGAAGCACAAACGGGAGAAGCTATCTTGGAAGCGGAAGAACTGCTAAAACTGCGTGAAACCATCACAAGGGTTTATGTACAAAGAACGGGCAAACCCCTATGGGTTGTATCCGAAGACATGGAAAGAGATGTTTTTATGTCAGCAACAGAAGCGCAAGCTTATGGAATTGTTGATCTTGTAGCAGTTGAATGAAAATAGAAAATAGGATGGATTTAGCACAAATCGGCGATTTCTTTTTTTATCTTCTTGCAGAGTTCAATATTTTATTAATTTTATTAAATAGAAGTAATTCATAATCATCCGGTTAGGATCGATCTAAACCAGCTCATTATCATTATGTATATCATTCAACATGCCAACGATTAAACAACTTATTAGAAATACAAGACAGCCAATCAGAAATGTCACGAAATCCCCCGCTCTTCGGGGATGCCCTCAGCGTCGAGGAACATGTACTAGGGTGTATGTGCGACTCGTTCAGATCATGGACTGGGGCACAAAGAATTTTTTTTCCAGTATTAATGATCAGTACCGATTAATAGGATAAAATGGAAGAACTCCATTCCATTCACTATCTAAAAATAATAAAATCTATCCTTCTATTGTGTATGAAATTTATGGTTTCCATTGGTGTAAATCCAATTATCTCAATTTAATTTAAGATGAAAAAAAAAAGGCCCCATTGGTATTAAATGGTTATCCATTAAGCGGGGACAAATCTTATTAAAAAAAAAAAGAAAGATTTGACTTCCATTCTTGCAAGAACGGACTAAGAGGGCCAGCTGTCGAGCTAACTTTCATAATTAAATACCGTTACTGTATAGGTGGATCTCCTTGTGAAAGACCAAATTACTGGCTAATTTATGGGTCGAGCCAACGAGTGTGAACTGTACAAGTTACTAATAAGGTTAATTAAAGAAATTATATTATTATTATTATAGGCTCCGGTGTATAGAGAAGACCTCACCGTTTACGAATTAACCATAGAAACGATGAAACCCACCATTTCTTTATCCATTTACTAGTTTTTTATTTATTATGTTTTTGATACCTAGTCGAATACAATTTATTTTTCGAGGTAAAAAAATTGTGGTCGGGAAGGTTATAGTAGCTAAAGCCATTGGAATTTTTATTTTATACATTGGAAAAATCCGTTTTGTTATTAATAGACTGAGGAAGCGGAATAGAAAAACTAAAAGAAAGTAAATCCATTAGTTATTCTATTCGTCAAAGTTTCATTTATTCAATGACCAGAATTAAACGGGGATATATAGCTCGGAGACGTCGAACAAAAATTCGTTTATTTGCTTCAAGCTTTCGAGGGGCTCATTCAAGACTTACTCGAACGATTACTCAACAGAAAATAAAAGCTTTAGTTTCGGCTCATCGGGATAGAGATAGACAAAAGAGAACTTTTCGTCGTTTGTGGATCACTCGTATAAACGCAGTAATTCGCGAAAGGGGGGTATCCTATAGTTATAGTAAATTAATACATGATTTGTACAAGAGCCGAGTGCTTCTTAATCGCAAAATACTTGCGCAAATAGCTATATTAAATAAAAAAAGTCTTTATATGATTTCCAACGAGATTATAAAATAAGTCGATTCTAAGAAATCCACTGGAATCGAGTTCCCCGGAGAATGAACTCCGGGAGGATAGAGTAAAAATGACTATGAGAACAAATTATTATGATTATTATGATTGATAAAGTAGTCAACATAAATAACCACGTTCAAGAAAAAAAGATTTCTTTGCTTTCCCCGAGTTTTTCTTATTCTTATGACACGATACCAAAATCTGAATTTTCGGGTTTTTGAACAAAATGCGTTTGGATTTAGATTGGGATTTTAATTCAATTGAAGAAAGAATAAGCTTATTTAATTCTAGTTCTAAGACCTGCAGTTCTAGCGGTCGACTCACTTTTTTCAAATTGTTTCTCATTATTAAGAAAAGGTAACAAAGATAAAATACGGGCTTGTTTTATAGCAATAGTAATTAATCGTTGTTGTTTCAAGGTCAATCTATTCACTCGTCTAGATAGTATTTTTCCTTGTTCACTAATAAATCGACTAATTAAACTCATGTTTCTATAATCAATTCGATCCCCCGATTGGATCGGGGGTAAACGCCTACGAAAAGATCGCTTGGATTTAAGAAAGGGTCGCTTGGATTTATCCATGGTTTGTTTAGTTTAGCTCTTATCGTGAAAACCCTATTATGGT